CCAAAACAAACGCGCTACCAAGCTGCGCTACATCCCTTTTCCAAATTGTTGTACAATGCCATTGTACACAATTCCTTTCTTGTTTTCCACATCGTAATTTTCTTCTATTTCTCTATCTATATAGAACTTTCTTGTCATTTCTTGTTTTTGGTCTCATATAATCAGGGAAGGGTATATATCTAAAATCAAGTTGAATTTCATCTATAAAAGAAAGATTACTATTCCTTAGTAATGTATCGGAAGAAGGGATCATCTTTTTCTTTTTTAGGGATAGGAAAATCTCGTCTATATGGTTCATTCTATATATATATATAGAATATTGATTTTGTTTTTTTAGTTAGGAATTTCCCCTAAATAAAGAAATACAAACGATCTTGGGCAAGAGTATCTGATCATATATGTATTCCAATAAGGAAGGAGGATTTTCAATGCGGGATATAAAAACATATCTCTCTGTAGCACCCGTGCTAAGTACTCTATGGTTTGGGGCTTTAGCAGGTTTATTGATAGAAATTAATCGTTTATTCCCAGATGCTTTGTCATTCCCTTTTTTTTAATTCTAGTTATTCCTATGCGAGAGATAGAATTCTTCATGACATGACGAAAATTTTCTTTCAATCCTTTTTTAGTATACGAAGCAAAAAGAAAGAAAAGATGGATTGGGTTGAACCTCAGAGTCATCAAAAATTTGGTAAATCCCATTTTGGAAGAAAACCAAAATTGAATTAAAATAAAAGCGGTATCCAAGCTAAGTCAGGCCTCACAAATCCGAGCATAGAAAGAGGCTGGCTAGGGCGGAGCTTGCTACTTAAATGAAAGGATTTCGAAGCAAAATCCTTGCTAATTCGACAAGGATTGTATTCTTTAATTATTTCTCCATTTTTTGTTCTATTGGATTTGATTCTTCTTTTTCGGATCCAATATAGAAGAATAAAAGAACAGGTATAAAACTTAAGTTAAGTCGATCCAAAAAGGAAAGGAGGTTCATGGCCAAGGGCAAAGATGTTAGAATCAGAGTGATTTTGGAATGTATCAGTTGTGTTCGAAAGAATACCCATAAGGAATCGACGGGGATTTCTAGATATAGTACTCAAAAGAATCGCCACAATACACCCGGACAATTAGAATTAAGAAAATTTTGTCGTTATTGCCGCAAGCATACGACTCATAATGAAATAAAGAAATAGGAGCATCGTGTTTTTGATTTTTCTAAAGAACAGAAAGAGTAAGAATTTCTTATTTAATATATTTAATATATAGAACATAGATAGAATACAAAATACAAATCAACTCATCTGATTTTAGGTAGATATTATTTCATATGTATGGAAGTTTTTTTATATATACTATATAAATAAAATAATATATGGACCAAAGAAAGACTACTTCTTCTGGATCCAAAATTAATAAAATAAAGAAATCCATTTTTTTTTTTCAAATTTTAAAATAAGGAATAAATCATGTATATATCTAAACAACCTTTTCGTAAATCTAAGCAACCTTTTCGTAAATCCAAACAACCTTTTCATAAATCCAAGCAACCTTTTCGTAAATTCAAACAACCTTTTCGTAAATCCAAACAACCTTTTCGTAGGCGTTCCCGAATTGGTCCAGGGGATCGAATTGATTATAGAAACATGAGTTTAATTAATCGATTTATTAGTGAACAAGGAAAAATATTATCCAGACGAATAAATAGATTAACCTTGAAACAACAGCGATTAATTACTCTTGCTATAAAACAGGCTCGTATTTTATCTTTCTTACCATTTCGTAACTATGAGAATGAGAAGCAATTTCAAACCCAGTCAATTTCAATAATTACCGGTCCTAGACACAGAAAAAATAGACATATTCCTCAATTAACACAAAAATTCAATTCCAATCGAAATTTAAGAAACTCCAACCAGAATTTAAGAAACAACAATCGGAGCTTAAGTTCCGATTGTTGATGTTTTATTCGAAAGGGTCAGACTCATATATATATAAATAAAGTAATCCAGTTTAGATTCTTGTGTTTGTTATAAGAAAAGAAAGAAAAATGGGAAAAAAGAAATAGTTTTTTTATTTATTGCAACACGCTCGTTGATTCCTACCACTTAATCTTAATTTATTGTATCTTCCCGGAGTTCCCTCTCCGGGAATTCGGTTTTAATTATTCCTGTCTATTACTTTTTTATCCCTTTAATTGATGGTCTTTATTTTATTGGAAATCGTGTAAAGATTATTTGGATTTAATACAGCTACTTGTGCAAGCATTTTACGATTAAGAATCAATTCCTTTTTGTACAGATTATGTATTAATTTACTATAACTATCGAATACTTTATATATCCGTGTTGCTGCGTTTATCCGAGTGATCCACAAACGACGAAAATCCCTCTTTTGCCTGCCTCTATCTCGATGAGAAGAAACAAAAGCTCTTCTTACTTGTTGAGTAATCATTCGATTAAGTCTTAAATGAGCCCCCCTAAAGTTTGAGGCAAATGAACGCATTTTTGTTCGTCGTCTCCGAGCTATATATCCCCGCGGAACTCTGGTCATTGAATCAAATTAACCTTAATGAATAACTAATGATTTATCTTCTTTTAACCGTTCTTTTTTCCATTAATAACAAAACGGATTATTCCGATATATAAAATATTAATTCCAAAGGCTTTTGCTACTATAACCTTCCCCACCACGATTTTTTATTTTATTCCCTTCAGTTATTTCACGTAGAAATAACAAATTCTAACGATACTAAAAAAACCGTGGATTCCATCGTTTCTATGGTTTCCTTTTAAACGGTGAGGCCCTCTCTATACACCGGAGCCCTTTCTTTCATCAAAAGGTATTGGAAACTTGTATAGTTCCCATTCTTTGGCTCTACCTATCCATTATAGAGTAAATCGCTCTTTTCACAATAAATAAGAGTTATTCATACAGTGACGGTATTTAATTATGAAAGTTGGCTAAGTAGCTGACCCTTTAGTCCGTTCTTTTAAGATAAAGGAGCATAAGCCTTTTCTTTTTATTACTATTTCCTCCGCTTAATCGATAACCATTTGCTACCAATGGGGGAATTGCTTCTTCCAATCTTGATGATTGGATTTGCACCAAAGGAAACCATAAATTCCATATACCGTAGAAATCTAGGAGAGAGAAGCTCTATCCTATTCATTGGTACGGATCATGAATATTTCCCAAATTGTCTTATTTGTTTGAACTCATGATCTGAACGAGTCGCACATACACCCTAGCACATGTTCCTCGACGCTGAGGACATCCCTTAAGCGCGGGCGTTTTTCTAGCATTTCGTATTGGCTGTCTTGCATTTCTAATAAGTTGTTTAACGGTTGGCATGTCGTATGTATATAGAAAAAAATGGATTGGTTTAGATCGATCTTAACCTGATGATTCATCATCATGAAGTATTTCTATTTTCTATAAAATCGCATAAAACCCGAATTTAGGTTTGAAATAAATTTACAAGAAATTCAGCCACTACCAATCCTTAAACATTTCTGGAAACCATACGGGATCAGTATCGCAGTGCTCGTCAATCATTTCATCCCCTACAATATCGACAAGTCCATAAGCTTTGGCTTCGTCTGCTGACATAAAAACATCCCTTTCCATGTCTTCGGATACAACCCAAAAAGGTTTGCCTGTTCTTAGTGCATAAACCCTTGTGATCATTTCGCGAACTTTGTGTAACTCTTCCACTTCTAGTAAAAATTCTGGTGTCCTTGCCCGATAATAAGCACTAGCAGGTTGGTGAAGCATAATTCTAGCGTGAGGGAATGCTATACGTTTAGTGGGTTCTCCTCCAAGCAGAATGAAGGAGGCCATGGACGCGGCTATTCCGAGGCATATTGTATATATATCTGGTGTCACCGTTTGCATCGTATCAAAAATCGCCATTCCTGAGATTAGCCACCCGCCGGGGGAGTTTATAAACAAAAAAATATCGCTAATTCCATCTTCTATACTGAGATATACCATGAGACCTGTAATATGATTCGTGATCTCGCAACGAATCTCTTGACCTAAAAAAAGTGTCCTTTCTCGATACATAACATTGTATAAGTCAACCCAAGTCGCTTCTTCATCTCCGGGAATCCGGTAAGGTACTTTTGGAACACCAATGGGCATATTAGATTAATATTATTAAATTTAAGTAAGAAAACTACACTTTAATATGGAAACTTAAGAATGGAAGAGAAAGAAAGAATCCACAGTTTATTATCTTCATTTTTTTCTTATTCTATAAGAATACTATAGATTCTATTAATACATAGATTGAAATGATACATAGATTGAAAAATTATACATATAAGGAAGGTAAGACAGATTGAATAAAGAAAAAGGGATCTGTGATTCGAATGATAAACAAGGAAAGAGGGATTAGGGATCTATTCTTCGTTTTTTGAAATAGCCCAAGCTACCCATTGCATATTGGCACTTATCGAGTATAGAATAGATCTGCTTCTCTTTCTTCTTACAAACAGAATTGGCTTCTTTTTTTTAATGGAATGAAATAAATATTCACGCTTTCTGACACAGAATGCCCTAGAAGGGTTAGGTACATAGGATATGGATAGTCTTTTCCAATGCGATAAAATAAAACGACATCGTGTCTATTTTTCTTTGCTAAAGGGGTATTTCCATGGGTTTGCCTTGGTATCGTGTTCATACTGTCGTATTGAATGATCCCGGTCGATTGCTTTCGGTGCATATAATGCATACAGCTCTAGTTTCTGGTTGGGCCGGCTCGATGGCTTTATATGAATTAGCGGTTTTTGATCCCTCTGATCCTGTTCTGGATCCAATGTGGAGACAAGGTATGTTCGTCATCCCCTTCATGACTCGTTTAGGAATAACCAATTCGTGGGGTGGTTGGAGTATTTCAGGAGGAACTATAACGAATCCAGGTATTTGGAGTTATGAAGGTGTGGCAGGTGCGCATATTGTCTTTTCTGGCTTGTGTTTCTTGGCAGCTATCTGGCATTGGGTATATTGGGACCTAGAAATATTCTGTGATGAGCGCACGGGAAAACCTTCTTTGGATTTGCCCAAGATCTTTGGAATTCATTTATTTCTTGCAGGGGTGGCTTGTTTTGGCTTTGGTGCATTTCATGTAACCGGTTTGTATGGTCCTGGGATATGGGTGTCCGATCCTTATGGACTAACTGGAAAAGTACAAGCTGTAAATCCTGCGTGGGGTGCAGAAGGTTTTGATCCTTTCGTTCCGGGAGGAATAGCTTCGCATCATATTGCTGCGGGTACATTGGGCATATTAGCAGGCCTATTCCATCTTAGTGTCCGTCCGCCTCAACGTCTATACAAAGGATTACGTATGGGCAATATTGAAACTGTACTTTCCAGTAGTATCGCTGCTGTTTTTTTTGCAGCTTTCGTAGTTGCCGGAACTATGTGGTATGGATCGGCAACTACCCCAATCGAATTATTCGGACCTACTCGTTATCAGTGGGATCAGGGATACTTTCAACAAGAAATATATCGAAGAGTTAGCGATGGGTTAGCCGAAAATCTTAGTTTATCAGAAGCTTGGTCTAAAATTCCCGAAAAATTAGCTTTTTATGATTATATTGGTAATAATCCGGCAAAGGGGGGATTATTCCGAGCAGGCTCAATGGACAATGGGGATGGAATAGCTGTTGGATGGTTAGGACATCCCGTCTTTAGAGATAAAGAAGGGCGCGAGCTTTTTGTACGTCGTATGCCTACTTTTTTTGAAACATTTCCGGTAGTTTTGGTAGATGAAGAGGGAATTGTGAGAGCGGACGTTCCTTTTAGAAGAGCAGAATCCAAATATAGCGTTGAACAAGTAGGCGTAACGGTAGAGTTCTATGGTGGCGAACTTAATGGAGTAAGTTATTCTGATCCTGCTACTGTAAAAAAATATGCGAGGCGTGCTCAATTAGGAGAAATTTTTGAATTAGATCGAGCTACTTTGAAATCAGATGGTGTTTTTCGCAGCAGTCCAAGGGGTTGGTTCACTTTTGGTCATGCTACCTTTGCTTTGCTCTTCTTTTTCGGACACATTTGGCATGGTGCTCGAACCTTGTTCCGAGATGTTTTTGCTGGTATTGATCCAGACTTGGATGCTCAAGTGGAATTTGGAACATTCCAAAAAGTTGGGGATCCAACTACAAGGAAACAGACAGTCTGATACCACATTGCTATGGTATCTTTCGCCTCTCTTTTTTGATTTGACATGGGAAAAATCTCCTGTCCTTTCTTTATAAAAATAAAAGACTCTTTTTCTTTTTTTATATGGGAAATGATCCTAAATGACAAGTGAATAGGTGTGGAAGTTATAATTGTAAATAAACCACGATCGAATCTATGGAAGCATTGGTTTATACGTTCCTTTTAGTTTCGACTTTAGGGATAATTTTTTTCGCTATTTTCTTCCGAGAACCCCCTAAGGTTCCGACTAAAAAATGAAATAATTTAATTGAAGTAAGAAGTCTCCCATCTGGGAGACTTCTTACTTCAATTAGTCTCCATGTTCTTCGAATGGATCTCTTAATTGTTGAGAGGGTTGCCCAAACGCGGTATATAAGGCATACCCAGTAAAGCTTACAAGTAAACCAGATATAGAGATGGCGACTAAAGTTGCTGTTTCCATTTTTATAGAATTTCAAGATTACAATGGATCTATGAAAAGATCGTGTATTTACAACTACAACGGAATAGTATACAAAGTCAACACCAATGATTAAATAGAATTTATGGCTACACAAACCGTTGAAGATAGTTCTAGACCTAGGCCAAAACGAACTGGCGCAGGTAGTTTATTGAAACCCTTGAATTCGGAATATGGGAAAGTAGCTCCGGGTTGGGGGACTACTCCTTTTATGGGGGTTGCAATGGCTTTATTCGCGATATTCCTATCTATCATTTTAGAAATTTATAATTCTTCTGTTTTACTGGACGGAATTTTAATGAATTAGGTTTCTACTAACTAAAACTATGAAGTCATAGTTTTTCCATCCAAAAAAGGTCTTTCTGCTTTAAGCTCCACATTTCTAGACATTCAGGTAGTTCGACCGTGGATTTTTTTGTTTTGGTATCTCTGGAATATGAGTGTGTGACTTGTTAGAATTGATCCTATTGATAATACATAGAAAGCGCCTGTTCTCTCTATCAAGATGATTCTAATTCGTCGGATATTATTTATTCTAGTATCTGGAACACGAAATACATAGAGTGGATCAAGAAAAAAAAATGGAACTATGATTCATAGTCACTATTTAGGCCTCGTAACCAGACTGAAAAAAAAAAAAAAAAATGAAAGTAGTTCTTAATAAAAAAAGAACTTTTCTTCCTTCCAATTTTGTTTGCCCAAAAGACAACTTTTTTTTCTCTCGATTTTGTCGAGTTATTACACCAATTCAATAAATGATCATCAAGCGGTTCTTATTCGAAGAACCCTTGCCTTTTGTTTAGCTTGAGAATCAATCATCGTGGCTCTAGTATGAATCTAAG